TGGCTTTGTAGTGGAAAAAAGACGCCAGGCTGCAATTCTGGAGATGTAATTGATTGTTACCTTAGCTTAATAAGGTTTAAGAGGTTTATCTCTTATTGGAAACTTTGAAGGTTACTAGTTTTTTTAACTTAAAACCTTAATATATAATTAGTAGGACTAATGGGTATAGGAGGGGGGATAAATTAATGAATGGGAGGGTTAAAGATAATTTGGATTTGGGTTGAGTTAAGGATATTTTAATTTTAGGTGAAGCAAGGAGGAAAGAAGAGATGGCAATACGTAAATAGAAAAATAATGTTAAAAGTGCTCTGAATAGGAGAGTTGATAACCAGATTAGGGAATTTTTAGTGAAAATAAATTCTTGAATAACAAGTATTTTAGGAAGAAATCCTAAAAGAGGAGGTAAGCCTCCTAAGGAAAATATGGATAAAAAGAGTGATATTTTTAGTGGTTTAGATAAGAGGTTTATTGTTAATAGTTGATTAAAATGAAAAATCTGGTTGGAATGTAAGATTATTACAACTGAAGAGGAGACAATTGTGTAGGATAGAAAGTAGATTAGTCATATTCGTTCATTAAATGAAATTGAGGCTAGAAGTCAAGCTATATGATTAATTGAAGAATACGCCATGATTTTTCGGGTAAGTGTTTGGTTTAACCCACCAATAGCTCCAATTAACCTTGAAAGAATTGAGGATAAAATTATAATTATGGCTCTTATGTTGGAGATTAATATTCTCATTATTGAAATTGGTGTAATTTTTTGTACAGTTATAAGAGTTAAGGATTGTATTCATGAAATTCCTTGTATAACAGGTGGAAACCAAAAATGAAGGGGTGCTGCTCCTACTTTAAGTAAAAGGGCTAAGAAAATAATAAGTGTTGAGAGATGGAGAGAAATTATTGAAAAGGGCCTAGCTGCTAAAATGGAGGCGGAGCCGAGGGCTTGGATTAAAAAATATTTTAGAGCTGATTCAGCTGAATATTGATTTTTTGAGGAGGTTATAATAGGAATAAAGGATAAAAGATTTAATTCTAAACCTATTCATAAAATAAATCAAGAGGAGGAGGAGATAGCAATAAGGATTCCTATAAGGAGGGTGAAAGAAAAAAGTAGTTGATGTGGGTTTAGAGTTAAAATTGAAAAGAGAAGGTATCTCCATAGACGGGGTATGAGCCCGTAAGCTTATATTTAGCTTATCTTTTCATAAGCTACAATTTGGTGTAAAGGCACGTGAAGTTTTGATTTTCAAAGAATTGGTGTAATTCCATTATTTGTATTGTAAGGTGTATAATAGCGGAGAAGAAATTTTCTCATAATTTGTTCTATCAAAACAACCTTTTTATCAAGCACGCTATTTAGTATAAACTTTTTACAAAAAGAAAATTGAGAAAAAGGATATTTTTTCTTGTAAAAAAAATAGGATTTTTTGGGAAGGCAGTTTAAATTGTATTTCATTAGTATATTATATTATTAAATAAACTTTATTTAAATCTTTAATATTAATTATAAAATAAAAGGGATACTTCAATAATAAATATTATATGTTGTTAATAATATAAGTGACACCTTCTATTTATCTTTCGCAAAAAAAGAATAAATAGAAGGTGTCACTTATATTAGTTAATTAATTTCATTAAAAAATTTAACTTTTCATTAATTATTTATTAATAAAAAGTGTAAATTAAATTAAATTTAGGTTTATAAAATATTTATTTTACTAATAATACATAAATTAATTATTGTTAATAACTTTTATTTAAATAATATTTAAATTAATCAATTGTTGATAAATTTTATATGAATAATTACGTATTTAATGAATATTTTTATAAGATAATAAAATGTTATTAATATTGAATATATATTTTAATTAAAATTTAAAAATTATCTTTAATTTAAAAGATTTAATATAAATATTATTTAATATTATTAATTTATTATATTTATTAAATATTTTTAAAAAACACTTGTATTAAAAGATTAACATATTATTTTATTAAAGTTTATAATAATTAAATAAAAATTAATGGGCTTAATTCCTAAATTAAATGTCTTACTTGAAATTAAATAAGTAGTTTTTTAAAAAAAACTCTAATTAAAGTGCTTAGTATTATTACATGAATTATTAAATTTAATAAAAATTTATTATTTAAGGTAGGTGTAGTTATTATTCTGGGGGGGTAATAGTTCTAAATTTTAGTTTGTTAAAGAATTCTTATACTTATTTTTGAATATTTTATTCTTTTTTTTTTACAGGCTTTTATTAATTTATTTTTATTTTAATTTATTTGAGATTTTTTTAAAAATAGCAGTTTGATTCTTGCTTGTCTTCTACTTATAGAAGGAGTTTTATGGGAAATATAATTTAGGGTGCTGGTAAAATTATAAAGTATGTAGTGTTATGGTCCCAGTGCAGAAATTTAAATGAATAAATTGATGTTTAATTTAGTTTTGTTGTATAATTGAGGTTAAATTTGTGCCAGCAGCCGCGGTTAGACTGATACGGTTAGTGGAAGGAGTTAGGTTTATAGTTAAGTGGGTGGGTAGAATTAAAAGTAGATTTTATTTGTTATTAGGTGAAATTTAATTATTGTGAGTTTTCTTTTTATATACTGGAATTGAAGCTGTAAAGGTTTAAATTTAAAATAGGATTAGATACCCTAGTATATTTTACTAAAATTTGTGAGCCTGATTAATATTAGTTATGTTCTTGAAATTTAAAGAATTTGGCGGCACTTTAGCCCGGTTAGAGGAACCTGTCTTTTAAACGATAGTCCACGAAATATCTTGCTTTTTTTTGTTTTACAGTATGTATACCGTCATTAATTTAAACAATTTTGAGAGAAATTAGTTGGAATGGATTTAAAATTCATTAAATTAGATCAAGGTGCAGCTTATGGAAAAGTAAAGATGGGTTACAATAATTTTAAATTAGACGGATTAATAAGGTAAGTTTTATTTATGAAGGAGGATTTAACAGTAAGCGTAAAGTAATAAGTTTTGTTGATGGTGGTTCTGAAGTGTGTACACATCGCCCGTCGCTCTCATAAAAAATATGAGATAAGTCGTAACAGAGTAGGTGTACTGGAAAGTGTATCTGGGATTAAATATGGGCTATAGCTTAAAAAGCATCTCAGTTACGTTGGGAAGATCACTAGTTTTTGGTGTGGCTTAAGAATAGGAGTAATGGCGAGAGTTTTATTGAGGTAAAAGATTGTTTAATGTTGTTTGTGTATTAATTGGGTATTTTAGAAGAATCTAGTGATTTTATTGCTAAAGTAAATTGTATTGAAGTGTTTAAAAAAACTAAAGTGAATAAGTACTGTAAAGGAAGGTATTTAATTTATGGAAAGAAGATTTAAATTTTCGTACCTTTTGTATCAGGGATTTTTTATTTATTTAAAAAAGGTTTAAATTCCCGAAATAAGGTGATCTAATTTAGTAAATGTGTTCATGTAGGAAAATGGAATTTAATGTTAAATTAGCGGTGATATGCCAGTCGAACTTTATATATCTGGTTATTTTTGAAGTAAATTTAATTTAATTTTTATGGTTATTAGCTATAAAATTAAGTTTTTAGGGGGAAAAGCTCCTGGAATTGTTTGTAAAAAGTGGTTGAGAAGAATGCAAAATTAGGCTTAGAATCAGTCATGTTGCCACAGCGTTTTAGATGGTGCAATAATAAAATGTGTTTTATTTGATATTTACTTATTAATTAAGAAGTTATTATTTAAAATAAGGTTATATAAGATATATTGATTATATTAGTAGATTAAATTTATGTTAAATTATATGTCTGGGTAGGAAAGAATTTTTAATTATGTTTTGGTGTGTTTAAGGAACTCGACAAATATTGTGTTCACCTGTTTATCAAAAACATGTCTATTTGGATAAATTTTTTAGTCTGGCCTGCCCACTGAATTATTGAAGGGCCGCGGTATTTGGACCGTGCTAAGGTAGCATAATCAATAGTCTCTTAATTAGAGTCTAGAATGAATGGCTGGATGAAATGCAATTTGTCTTCAAATATAGTGTTGAATTTTACTTTTGAGTGAAAAGGCTTAAATTAAGTAAAGGGACGATAAGACCCTGTGAAGCTTTACTTTTATTGAATATTAAAATTGGGTATTTATGTGTTTAGGTTTATAGTTAATAGAAGTTGGGTTGGGGCGATTGGAATATAATTTTAACTGTTTTGAAAATTGAAATAAATAATTTTTAGTTGGTTGATCTTATAATATAGATTAAAAAATTTAAGTTACTCCAGGGATAACAGCGTAATTCTTTTTGAGAGTTCTTATCGACAGAAGTAGTTGCGACCTCGATGTTGAATTAGGATTTCACCAGGGTGTAGAAGTCCTGTTTGTAGGTCTGTTCGACCTTTAAAATCCTACATGATTTGAGTTCAGACCGGCGTGAGCCAGGTTAGTTTCTATCTTTTGCTTTATAGAAGCCATTTTAGTACGAAAGGAGTGAGTGGTTAAAATATTTTTTAATATTTAGATTTACTTTAATTACTTTGACAGATGAATGTGTTAGATTTAGGATCTAACTATGCGAAAAATTCGCAGGTAATATTTGATTAAAATTGTTAGAGAGTTTGTGGAAATTGTTTCGTTAATTAGGTTGGTAAATTATTTAATTTTAATCGTATTTGTTTTGGTTTCTGTTGCTTTTATTACGTTGTTAGAGCGGAAAGTGCTTGGGTATATCCAGCTTCGAAAAGGTCCAAATAAAGTTGGGTATATAGGGTTGCTTCAGCCTTTTGCTGATGCTGTAAAGTTATTTACGAAAGAGCAGACGGTTCCTACTCTTTCTAATTTTGTTCCTTATTATTTATCTCCTGTGTTTAGTTTATTTATTGCGTTATTATCTTGGGTAATTGTTCCTTATGATACAGGATTTATTGGTTTTAGGATAGGGGTATTATTTTTTTTGTGTTGTACTAGATTGGGGGTTTATACTACAATGGGGGCAGGTTGGGCCTCTAATTCTAAATATTCTTTATTAGGGTGTCTTCGGGCTGTTGCTCAAACTATTTCGTATGAGGTAAGGTTAGCTTTAATTTTACTTAGGTTTTTAATGCTAATTGGTGGTGTTGATTTTTCTCTTTTTATAAGTTATCAGCGGTATATGAGATTTATTATTTTGACTTTTCCTTTAGCTTTGATTTGGTTTGCATCTTGTTTAGCTGAAACTAATCGAACTCCTTTTGATTTTGCTGAGGGGGAGTCTGAGTTGGTATCTGGGTTTAATACTGAGTATAGGGCTGGTGGGTTTGCTTTAATTTTTATGTCCGAATATGCTAGAATTTTGTTTATAAGATTTTTGTTCACTATTTTGTTTTTTGGGGTGGAATTAAGAAGAATTTTTTTTTACTTGGGGGCGGTTTATGTTAGATTTTGTTTTATTTGGGTTCGAGGGACTTTACCTCGGTTCCGTTATGATAAACTTATATATTTGGCTTGAAAAAGTTTTCTTCCTGTAGCTTTAAATTATTTATTATTTTTTCTTGGTATAAAGATTATAATAGTTATTTTTTTATTTTAATTGTATAGAATTTAGGAAAGTTATTAAGAGATTCGAACTCTTTTATTGTGTTTTCAAAACACTTACTTTCCTGAAAGATAAATAACTAGTTAAGTAATTTGTCTCATGAAATTAAGGAGAGAGGGTTAAGAATGTAGAATGAGAAGTAGATTGTTGTTAGAATTTGTCCTGTAAAGACATATGGGTCTTCGACTGGTCGTGCTCCAATTCATGTTAGAAGTAAAACTGTGGTTACTAAGATTCAGAATATAATTTGGTTAAGTGGGTAGAATGAAAGTCTTTGGAATTTAGCTTTATGGGTGAATGGTAGAATTATTAAAATTATTACTGATATAATTAGGGCGATAACTCCTCCTAGTTTGTTAGGGATTGAACGAAGAATAGCATAAGCAAATAGGAAATATCACTCTGGCTGAATATGCGCTGGTGTGACTAGTGGATTAGCTGGGATAAAGTTGTCTGGATCTCCTAGGAGGTATGGGGTGAGGAGGGTAATTATTGTTAGAGTTAATATGAGAACAATAAATCCCACAATATCTTTGAAGGAAAAGTATGGGTGGAATGGAATTTTGTTAATTTGGGAGGAGATTCCTAAGGGGTTATTTGATCCAGTTTGGTGTAAAAATAAAATATGAACTATTGTTGCGGCTATGATTACAAATGGGAAGAGAAAATGAAGAGTAAAAAATCGAATTAGAGTTGCATTGTCAACTGCGAATCCGCCTCAGATTCATTGGACAAAATCTGGCCCAATATAAGGGATAGTACTAAATAAATTAGTAATAACTGTAGCGCCTCAAAATGATATTTGTCCTCATGGAAGAACATATCCTAAAAATGCTGTTGCTATTGTTAAAAGTAGGATTACAACTCCTACTATTCAAGTGTGCATATATAAAAATGACCCGTAGTAAATTCCACGTCCTACATGCATATATATACATATAAAAAAAAGAGATGCTCCGTTTGCGTGAAGGGTACGGAGGAATCATCCAAAATTAACGTCTCGGGAGATATGAGCTACCCTTGAGAATGCAAGGTCGATGTGGGCTGTATAGTGTATAGCTAGGAATAGTCCTGTTGCTGTTTGAATAATTAAGCAGAGCCCTAGGAGGGACCCGAAATTTCAAAGTGTTGAGATATTAGTGGGAGAGGGAAGGTCTACTAATGCTCTATTGGCAATCTTAAAAAGAGGATGAGATTTTCGTTGTGGTATTAACATTAGTTATCTAAGGCGTAGGGGGCCAAAATGAGTTGTAGTAATTTTAACCACAATTAGTAATGTTAAGAGTAAATATAAAATTAGGAATAAGGTTATTTTTATTGAAGATAAATTATATATTGGCCTGGTGGACATGGTTATAGGGCTAATTGTTCTACATAAGTGGAGTGTGTTATTTTCGATGAATGTTAAGTAAGATAGAATGATTGGATCCAATAAAAAAATGAATATTCTGGATAAAACTCTTAGGGAGATGATTGCAACTATTAGATGAGAGAGATATAAAGGTTCATTTGGCGCTAGGGAGGCTACATAAATAAACAAAACTAATATGGCGCCAAGAAAAATTAAGAATAAAATATAGGAAAATCAAGTTGTTTTTAAGAAAAATGTTGTTAAGAAGGCAATAATTGCGGTTTGAATAAGAAGGATTACTCCTATTGCTAACGGGTGAGTAATTTTAGTAAAAACAATGGAAAATGATGACGTTAAAATTATTATGAATGTTATAAGTGAAATATCAGAAAGTAGTTTAATAAAAAATATTAGTTTTGGGAACTGATGATGAAAAGTATTTTTCTTTTCTGATGCTTTAGGAAAATTAAATTTCTTTTTTGGTTTACAAGACCAATGTTTTAGGTTAAACTACTTAAAGCTAGTTTATTAATGTTAATTCTGAGTTCTTGTGTTTTGTTTTCTTTATTTATATTTGTTTGTGGGTTGATTTCATTTATTGGCAGTCGGAAGCATCTTTTAAGAACTTTGCTAAGGTTGGAGTATATTATGTTGAGGATTTTTTGGTTAATGTCTGTAAGTGTTGTTAACTTAGGTGAAGATTCTTATTTTATTTTGTTTTTTATAACTTTGGCGGCATGTGAGGGAGCTTTAGGTCTTGCTTTGTTGGTTTCAGTGGTACGAACTCATGGTAGAGATAGTTTTAGGAGGTTTAGTGTATTACAGTGTTAAAGTATTTATTGTTTATTATATCGATAATTTTTGTAGTTCGAAGGTGATTAGTAGTTCAAAATTTATTGTTTTTAGGGTCGTTTTTTTTTTGTTTAAGGGTTACTAGGGTTAGTTGAGGTGGATTAAGGTTAGGGTTTGGGATAGATTCTATTAGGTACATCTTAATTCTATTGAGGTTCTGGATTGTTGCTTTGGTTGTAAAGGGTAGCCAGAAGATTAATGAGACTTCTTATTTTCGTTCTTTATTTCTTTTTGTAAATATTATTTTATTATTAAGGTTAGTAATAACTTTTTGTTGCATGGATTATTTATTTTTTTATATTTGTTTTGAGGCATCATTAATTCCTACTTTAATTTTAATTTTGGGCTGAGGTTACCAGCCTGAGCGTTTGCAGGCTGGTATTTATATATTATTTTACACTCTATTTGGGTCTTTGCCTTTATTGGTTTCTTTTTTAATAATGTATAAGGTAAGGGGGAGGTTGGTTTTTAATTTAGTTGATATTGGTCAGTGTTACAATTTAACTTATTTTATTTGGTATTTTTGTACTTTTTTTGCTTTTACTGTGAAGCTTCCAATATTTACTGTACATTTGTGGCTACCTAAAGCCCATGTTGAAGCTCCTGTTGCTGGATCAATGATTTTGGCTGGTGTTTTATTAAAGTTGGGTGGGTATGGTCTAATTCGTGTTAGGCCTATTTTTTTGGAGGTGAGGCGTCATTTTACTTGGATTTGGGTTAGTTTGGGGGTTACAGGTGGTAGGATTATTGGAGTAATATGTTTACGTCAGACTGATATAAAAGCTTTAATTGCTTATTCTTCTGTTGCTCATATAGGACTGGTTTTATGTGGTTTAATGGTGTTTAGGTGATGGGGGGTTGGGGGAGCTGTGGTGGTGATAGTTGGTCATGGTTTATGTTCTTCTGGTCTTTTTTGTATGGCGAACATAGTTTATGAGCGTATCGGAAGGCGGAGCTTAAGTGTTAGAAAGGGTTTAATAAATTTTATACCTAGGTTAGCTTTGTGATGGTTCCTTTTGAGTGCTGGAAATATAGCAGCTCCTCCCACTTTAAATCTTTTAGGAGAGATTAGTCTTATTATTAGCATGGTAAGGTGAAGAAAAATATCTTGTTTAGGGGTAAGGTTGGTATCTTTTTTTAGAGCTGCATATACTTTATATATATTTTCTATAAGGCAACATGGAAAGCTATTTAGAGCTTTATTTTCTTGTTGTTCAGGGCAGTTACGGGAGTATCTTGTATTAATATTACATTGATTTCCTTTAAATATTGTAATTTTAAAATCTGGGGTTTTAATAAATTTATAATTACTTAAGTAATTTAATAAAAATATTGGTCTGTGGATCCAAAAATGTGTTAAAGCGCCTTAGGTAGTGATTTGAAGTATTGCTATAAATTTAAGGAGGATGGTGTTTTTGAGTTTGTTTTCTTTTATTTGTTTGTTGGGGTTTCTATTGATAATTTTTTTGGATTTTAGTTATTATATTGAATGGGAGATTATAACTTTAAATTCAAGTTCTTTAGAAATAACTTTGATTTTAGATTGAATGTCTATACTTTTTTTAGCATTTGTTAGGTTTATTTCGGCTATAGTGTTATTTTATAGTGGGGGTTATATAGTTGAGGATAATAATGTAGATCGTTTTTTTTATTTAGTGTTGGGGTTTGTCGGTTCTATAATATTTATAATTCTCAGTCCTAATTTGGTAAGAATTCTTTTAGGTTGGGATGGGTTAGGGTTGGTATCTTACGTCCTAGTAATTTATTATCAAAATGAAAAATCAGCTGGGGCTGGAATGTTGACAGCTCTTTCAAATCGAGTTGGGGATGTTGCTATTTTAATTAGTATTGCTTTGATATTTGATATAGGGGGCTGGGGATTTATTTTTTATAATGATAAAGAGTGAATAAATGAAGTTAGTGGTTTGGTTGTTTTAGTTATTTTGGCTGGGGTGACTAAGAGGGCGCAAATTCCTTTCTCTGCTTGACTCCCTGCTGCTATAGCAGCACCAACTCCGGTTTCGGCTTTGGTTCATTCTTCAACTTTGGTTACTGCTGGGGTTTATCTGTTAATTCGCTTCTCTCCTGCATTGGTTAGATTAGGCCAGAGTGTTCTATTTGTTTTAGCGGGTTTAACTATATTTATAGCTGGACTTGGGGCAAATTTTGAGACTGATTTAAAGAAGATTATTGCTTTATCAACTTTAAGACAGTTAGGTGTGATAATATATATTTTAAGTATAGGATTTTATAAATTGGCTTTTTTCCATTTATTAACACATGCTTTGTTTAAGGCTTTACTTTTCATGTGTGCGGGTTCTGTAATTCACAGAGTAGGAGGAACCCAAGATATTCGAGCTATAGGTGGATTGATCTATGTTATACCTTTAAGTATCAGCAGAATAAATTTAGCAAATCTTGCTTTATGTGGAACTCCTTTTTTAGCGGGGTTTTATTCTAAAGATTTAATTTTGGAGGTAGCTTTCTCTTGTTTGTTAAATGAGATTTGTTTTTGGTTATTAGTTGTTGCTACTGGTTTAACAGTTTGTTATACTTTTCGTTTGATTTATTACACTGTGAGGGGGGATTATAATTTGGTTAGGTTGAGTTGTATTAGGGATGATGACAAAATTATAACTTGGCCTATAATCAGTTTATGTTTAGGGGCAGTTATAGGCGGAGCATTTTTATCTTGGCTCATTTTCCCTTCTCCATTGATAATTTGTCTTCCTTGGTGGTTGAAGCTTTTAGCTTTGATGGTAAGTTTAGTGGGTGGGTTTATTGGGTATATTTTGAATATAATGGTTGGGAGTTATCATTTAATTTCTCTTACAAATTATAATATAGTAGTATTTGCTGGTTCTATGTGGTTTATACCTTTTTTGTCAACATATGGTGTAAGGAATTTTGTTTTTAAAATTAGACAATATTATCATCAGAGGGGGGATAATGGGTGATTGGAGTATTATGGGGCACAAGGGGCTTATAAGAGTTTTGAGGTGTCCTCTGAGTATGTTCAGTTAGCTCAAGATAATAGTGTAAAGATTTACATAGTAATATATGTGTTGTGATTAATTTTAGCAAGTGTAGTTTTATTTTAATTTATACTTAATATAGCTTATAAAAAGCGTTACATTGAAGCTGTAGAGAAGGTTTTTTACCTATAAGTGTTATTAAAAGGGGCTGTGCCTTTAGTTTTACAATGAAAATGTAATGTGTTTTTTACACCATAAGAACAGGTGTAAAAACGGATTTAAACCGCTTGAATAAGAAGTTAGAAGCTTCCCATCGAATTCATCTTACCCCTTTTAGCCAGGAATTATTCCCATTTCAACCATTAACAGTGGTATGCCTCTTTTTGGCTTTGACTAATAAATTGAAGGTAATTTTACCAAAGTTTAGGTCGAAACTAAATGCGATTATTTCGCTTTCCAATTTAAAATTAGCTTAAAAAGCACCTTTTGAATGCAACTCAAATATCATTTTTGACTATAATTTTACTCTGTTCATTCTAAAGCTCCTTGATTTCATTCATGATAAAGCCCTAATAAGAGAATAACAAGGAAGAATACTCTTGTGAAAACTCAAGAGTAAATATTGCATACAGATAGGATAGGGGCAATTGGGAGAAGGAGTGTGATTTCTACGTCAAAAATTAAAAAAATAACAGCGATTAAAAAAAATCGTAATGAGAAAGGGAGACGGGCCGATCCTTTTGGGTCAAATCCACATTCAAATGGTGAATTTTTTTCTCGGTCTATATAAGTCTTTTTTGCTAAAATTGAAGAAATAAATATAATTGCTGAGCAAATAATAAAAACTAGAGTAGCTGTTAGTGTTAAAATAATGATTATTCTTCCTGGAGTTACCAGACTTATTGATTGGAAGTCAATTATACTATTTATATTAGAAAAATTATATTATCTTCCTCATCAGTAGATAGAGATATAAAGGAATAATCATACAACATCTACAAAATGCCAATATCAGGCTGCTGCTTCAAATCCGAAGTGGTGTTTAGCCGAGAAGTGGTTTATATACATTCGGTATAAACACACAGATAAGAAAGTGGATCCAATAATTACATGTAATCCGTGAAATCCTGTAGCTACAAAAAATGTTGAACCATAAACTGAGTCGGCAATTGTAAAAGGAGCCTCATAATATTCTATAGCTTGGAGGGCTGTAAAATACAAACCTAAGAGGACAGTGACAGATAGTCCTTGTAGGGCCTGAGAGTGGTTTGATTCTAAGAGGGCATGGTGGGCTCAAGTAACTGTAGCACCCCTAGCTAGAAGGATAGCGGTATTAAGAAGGGGGATTTGGAATGGATTAAATGGTTGGACCCCAGTAGGGGGCCAGCAAGCTCCTAGTTCAATAGTTGGGGAAAGTCTACTGTGGAAGAAAGCTCAGAAGAATGAAAAGAAGAAGAGAACTTCTGATGTAATAAATAAAATTATACCTCATTGGAGGCCTGAGACAACTCGTTTAGTATGAAGACCTTGGAAAGTGCCTTCTCGAGTAATATCTCGTCATCATTGAACCATAGTAAGTATTGTTGTTAAAAGGCCTAAGGTTAGGAGGTCAATATTAAATTGATGAAATCATTTAACTAGGCCTGTTGTGATTATTATTGCTCTGATTGAGCCTGTGAGGGGCCAAGGCCTTATATCAACAAGGTGGTAGGTGTGATGTTTGTGGGATAACATTAGTTTACTTCTCTGGCATAAAGAGTTCTTAAAACTGCAAATACATATGATTGAATAATGGCGACGGCCGACTCTAAGAGGAGAAGAAGAATTTGTGAGATGATTAAAATTGTTAGAAGAGAGGTTGTTAAAGAAGGTCCTGTATTTCCAAGAAGTGTTAATAAAAGATGGCCTGCAATTATGTTTGCTGCTAATCGAATAGCTAAAGTTCCTGGTCGAATTAGATTTCTAATTATTTCAATAAGTACTATAAATGGTATTAAGGGTCCGGGGGTTCTTATAGGGACTAAATGGGCTAATATATGTTGAGTGTTGTGGATTCATCCAAATATTATAAAGGAGATTCACAAAGGAAGAGCTAGCCTTAAGGTTATAGTAAGGTGTCTTGTTCTAGTAAACACATAAGGTAGAAGTCCTAAAAAATTATTAAATATAATTAATCTAAAAAGTCTAATAAATAGAATTGTTCCTCTAGAGTTTTGTGGCCCTAATAAAATCTTAAATTCTTTATGGAGGGTGCTTGTAATTGATGTTCATAATAAAGTTCAGCGCGATGGTATTGCTCAAAGAGTAAACGGAAAAAACATAAGTCCTAGTAATGTTGATGTTCAATTAAGGGGGATATTTAAAATCCCTGATGATGGGTCGAAGGTGGAGAATAAATTTCTTATCATTTTCAGTTTAGTTCTTCTATTTTTCAGGGCTTTGAAATAGGCCTAGTTTTAGAATGTGGTGGGAGAAAGTAGTTTATAATAAAAAAAATTATTAGTGAAAGACAGAAGAAAATAAATAAATTTAGTCATAATAAAGGAGCTATTTGAGGGATTTAAAAATATTAGAGTCTAATAATTTAAGCTTGACAAGCTTATGTTATAAATTAACTAATTTTTAGGTCATTAGAAGTAGGCGTGTTACTATAATAGGTTTAAAAGACCTATACTTACTTTCAGTCATCTAATGAGGTATTTTTTGATTCAGAGATTCAAGTTAAGAAGGAGTCAGTAGATGTTCTTTCTACTACAATTGGTATAAATCTATGATTTGCTCCACAAATTTCTGAGCATTGGCCAAAGAATAATCCTGGTCGGTCAATTGAGAATCTGACTTGATTTAAACGCCCTGGGATAGCATCTGCTTTAATTCCTAGGGCTGGGATTGTTCAAGAGTGGATTACATCTGCCGCTGATACTAAAACCCGGATTTGAGTATTTATTGGTAAAATTGTTCGATTGTCCACATCTAGGAGGCGAAATCCTCTGTTTGGGAGCTCTTTTGATGGGATTATATATGAATCAAATGAAATTTGAAGGAAATCTGAGTATTCATAGCTTCAATATCATTGATGGCCAATTGCTTTTACTGTAACTCTTGGGGTACCTACTTCATCAAGAAGGTAAAGGAGGCGGAGGGATGGAAGGGCAATAAAAATTAAAATAAGGGCTGGGAGGATGGTTCAAATTATTTCGATTGTTTGTCCTTCTATTAGGAATCGGTTTGTGAATTTATTAAAAAATAAAGATCTTATAATATAGCCGACTAGAGTGGTGATTAGAATTAGTACTAATGTTGCGTGGTCATAAAAGAAAATTAGTTGTTCTATAAGTGGGGAAGCTCTATCTTGGAATCCTAGTTTTGATCATCTTGCCATTAAATTCTAAAAGAAGAGAGTCTTCCTGTTAGGAGTTTAAATCCTATGCAATGATCTGCCATTTTAGAATTTAGTTAGTAATTTTTGGGATTTCGGAAAAGGTATGGTGGATTGGCGGGTAGTTTTGCTGTCATTCAATTGATGATGGTATAGCTAGAGAAAACAAAACAGGGCGTTGGGAGGATAAAGCTTCTCAAACGATAATTACAAATCCAAGAACGGCGATTAAAGATGCTGTAGATCCAATAGTAGATACAACATTTCAGGTTGTGTAGGCATCTGGATAATCTGAATATCGTCGCGGTATTCCATTTAATCCTAGGAAATGTTGGGGGAAAAATGTAATGTTTACTCCAATAAATATTGTTAGGAAGTGAATTTTAAGTCATTTTGGTAGTAGTGTTATGCCTGTGAAAAGAGGAAACCAGTGGGCAATTCCAGCAAAAATACCGAAGACAGCCCCTATAGAAAGGACGTAGTGAAAGTGGGCTACTACATAGTATGTGTCGTGGAGGATAATGTCGATTGAAGAGTTTGCTAGGATTACTCCTGTTAACCCTCCAATTGTAAAGAGGAAAATAAATCCTAGGGCTCATAATAAAGAAGGCCTGTATGTAAATTTGTTTCCGTGTAGAGTTCCCAACCATCTAAAGATTTTAATGCCTGTTGGAACTGCAATAATTATTGTAGCTGAGGTAAAATAGGCTCGTGTATCAACATCTAAACCTACGGTAAATATATGGTGTGCTCAAACTACAAATCCTAAAACTCCAATTGCTACTATAGCGTATACCATCCCTAATGTGCCGAATGTTTCTTTTTTTCTTGATTCTTGTCTTACAATATGGGAAATTATCCCGAAAGCTGGTAGAATCAAGATGTATACTTCAGGGTGACCAAAAAATCAGAATAAATGTTGATAGAGGATTGGGTCTCCACCTCCTGCTGGGTCAAAAAATGAAGTGTTGAGGTTTCGGTCTGTAAGGAGTATTGTGATGGCTCCGGCTAAAACTGGGAGGGAGAGAAGAAGAAGAATGGCTGTTAGGAATACGGATCATACAAATAGTGGGATTCGGTCTCTAAGGATTCCCGTAGTTCGTATATTAATAACTGTAGATATAAAATTTGCGGCTCCTAAAATGGATGAGACACCGGCAAGGTGAAGAGAGAAGATGCCCATATCAACTGAAGCTCCGGCGTGAGCAATATTCCTGGCTAGTGGGGGGTAAACAGTTCATCCTGTTCCTACTCCTCTTTCTACTATTCTTCTTGATAATAGAAGTGTAAGAGCGGGGGGAAGAAGTCAGAATCTTATGTTGTTTATTCGTGGAAAGGCCATATCTGGGGCTCCAAGTATTAATGGGAGGAGTCAATTACCAAACCCACCAATTATAATTGGTATTACTATAAAAAAGATTATTACGAAGGCGTGTGCGGTTACAATTACATTATAAATTTGGTCGTTCCCAATTAATCTTCCAGGTTGGCCTAGTTCAGCTCGAATTAGAAGTCTTAAAGCGGTGCCTACTATTCCGGCTCATGCTCCTATAATAAAATATAATGTTCCAATATCTTTATGGTTGGTTGAAAAGAGTCAACGTTGCGGCTAGATGGCTGAGGGTTAGGCGGTAGATTGTAAATTTAAAGACGGAGGAAAGCTCCTCTAGCTA